CGTAGGAGCCATAAATGTTTTAATCATTTTTGCTGTGATGTTCCTGAATGGTTCAGAATATTACAAAGATTTTCATCCTTGGACCGTTGGAGATGGGGTTACTTCGGTGGTTTGTACAAGTCTTTTTGCTTCACTAATGACTACTATTCCAGATACGTCATGGTACGGGATTATTTGGACTACAAAATCAAACCAGATTCTAGAGCAAGATTTGATAAATAATAGTCAAGAAATTGGGATTCATCTATCAACAGATTTTTTTCTTCCATTTGAACTCATTTCAATAATTCTTTTAGTTGCGTTAATAGGCGCAATTGCTGTAGCTCGTCAATAATCACTTTTGAGAAGGGGGAATCAAAATCAAACTGTATTCTGGACTATCACATTCATTTCCTTTCTATTCTATTTCTATTCTATTTGACTTCCTGTAGAAAAAAATTCTTTACTTTATTAGTTGGATCTATTACCAATCGATTTCTTTATTTTATTACTTGCTATGTTCGAGTTAATCTAATTAGTGAAATTTTTGTTCATATTGAAATGAATCGAGATTGATAAGGAGTTTGTTAATGATGCTCGAGCATGTACTTATTTTGAGTGCCTATTTATTTTCTGTCGGTCTATATGGATTGATCACGAGTCGAAATATGGTTAGGGCTCTTATGTGTCTTGAACTTATATTAAATGCGGTTAATATAAATTTTGTAACATTTTCTGATTTTTTTGATAGGAAAGAAATTGATCTAGGATCAAAAAGCCGAAAGAAAAAATAACCAAATGATTCTTATTGATGAAATTGAGCTTTAAAATACTCAGGCTTGATTTTTTTTACTATTCTATCCTCGTATGTTTAGATTCAAGAATAGAATAGCGAAATTTTTATTTTCTAGATAAGAAATAAGTAATTAATAAAAAAAGTGAGATGTAAGAAGAATATAAGAAAAGATACGAAGAAATGCGCCCTCCGCCAATAGATTTGATTACCTCTCCTACAAAAAAACTCATAAAACCAACTCCATTTGTAATTCCATCAACTACTTTTCTATCAAAAAAATGCGTGATTTCAGACACTCTTCTCATCGTCCCTGTAAAGTATGTTGCATAAAAAGCGTCTATATAACCACGATTATATGACCAAGCATATATCCCATTTGTTATCTTATCAGAAAAAAATCTTGTACGATTTGTTTTAATTAATGAATTAACTAAATCAAAATTTGTAAAAGGGGAATATGGAGGCTTATAAAAAAAAAATGCAATAATTATGCCAAGATAGGCTAGACTAACTGAAAACACTGCATCTTTCGCAAATTCCGACCAATCTGTTAAATAATTCGAATTTTGATGTAACAGATTTATCGAGGGGGTTAACCATTTGGATAAAATATCCAAATCGACGCCATTAAAAGAAATTCCTATGAATCCAACAAAGAAAGTAAAGAAGACTAATATAAGAATAGGAAATAATATAGTATTATCCGATTCATAAGGATAGACAAAACTTGTCTTTTTGCCAAAACGAGAAATCGTAAGAAAAGGTTGGCTTCTAGTTTTTGCATTCTCATTAATTCGATCTATTTTCTGTGAAAAAAAATAAGCACTTTTCGTTTTCTTCATTATTAATAAAGTTAACAAATGAAAGTTTTTGGTATTGACTTTAAAACCTTCTTTACCCCATAGAGATATTGCATAAAGGGAAGTCTTTTTTTTTCCACTGAAATTTTGAAAATGAGCATTTAAATGTCCTTCAAAAGTAAGTAAATAGATCCGAAACATATAAAATGCGGTTAATCCCGCCGTAGACCAAGCTATTATTGCAAAAAGTGCTGAATATAACCAACTATCATTAAGAATTTGATCTTTGGACCAAAAACAAGCAAGAGGTGGAATCCCACAAAGAGAAAGTGTGCCTAATAAAAATGCACTTTTGGTAATTGGTACATGTTTTTTTAAACCTCCCATAAAAACCATATTTTGACTTTTAGTCGGAGAATAACCAACAATAGTTTGCATTGAATGAATAACAGAACCCGAGCCCAAAAACAATAATGCTTTCGAATAAGCATGAGTAATCAAATGAAATAAAGCACTTGGAGAAGACCCCATACCTAGAGCTAACATCATATAACCCAATTGAGACATAGTGGAATAGGCTAAACCTCGCTTAATGTCTTTTTGAGCAAGAGCTAAAGTAGCTCCCAAAAATAATGTTATTATCCCTATTAAAGAAATAAAATTCATTAGTTGAGGTATACTAATGAAAAGAGGTAAAAGTCGAGTTACAAGAAAAATTCCCGCGGCTACCATAGTCGCGGCATGGATAAGAGCCGAAATAGGGGTAGGTCCTTCCATTGCATCTGGTAACCATACATGAAGGGGGAATTGTGCAGATTTCGAAACAGCACCAGAAAAGAATAAAACAGCGCACCACGTAACAAATAAAAAATTTAACTCATTATGAAAAATCAAGTTATTGAATATTTGAAATAAATCCCGAAATTCAAAACTCCCCGTTATCCAATAAAAACCCAAAATTCCCAATAATAAACCAAAATCTCCAACACGATTAGTTACAAACGCTTTTTGACAAGCATTTGCTGCCACAGGACGTGTGAACCAAAATCCTATTAATAGATAGGAACACATTCCTACTAATTCCCAAAAAATATAAATTTGTATCAAATTGGAACTAGTAACTAATCCCAACATGGCAGTACTAAAAAAACTCATATAAGCAAAAAATCTCAAATATCCGTGATCATGAAACATATAATTATCACTATAAATAAGAACAAAAATCCCAACAGTAGTGATTAATATTGACATAATAGAAGTAAGCGGATCGATTAAGTAGCCAAATTCTAAAGAAAAATCATTATTGAGAATCCAAGCCCAGACATATTGATAGGTAGCACGGTTATTTAGTTGCTGAATTGATAAATTGATCGAAAAAATCATGACTATACTTAATACTAAAACACTTTGAAAAGCCCACATACGACGAAGACTTTTGGTTGCCGACGGAAAAAGAAGAAGTCCCACCCCAATTAATATAGAAACTGAAAGTGGAAGGAAAGGTATTATCCATGCATATTGAGATGTTTGTTCCATAAAAAAAGTTTTTTAGTCTGAAGTAATTGCTTCCAATTAACTGGACCCCACCCCTTTCAAAAGGGATCAATAAAAAAATAAAAATATGCACTAACTTAAAAAAATTTAACGTAAATAAAAATTTAGCATTTGAGACTCATACTTAATTCTGTATCTGAGTTTTTCGAAATAGTTCAAATATTCAACTCAAAAAGTTAGACGTGGTCAATATGACCAAGTTCTGTAAAAAAAAAAATACTTCTTTATTTTAAATATATTTGTATTTTGAAAATTTACAAAGTTAGGAAGAAATCCAAAATAAAAATAGAAATTTTTCTAACAATGTTTTTTTATAGCAAGCATCGGGAATTACACTCAAAAGTACTTGATTATGATATAAATCCTGAAATTCACTAATGTCATCGGCTTACTAACTCGTCATTTTTTGTTAGTTAGTTTTAGTTTATTTCAACTTATTAACTAATTCCTTATGAGATTGATTATGATTCTTTTTTTTAGTTCCACGAATTAGATTTATATATCATAACTGATTATAGAAATATCTGAGAAAAAACGACAAATAAAAGTACTACTAATCCATACAACTTATTTGTTCTTAGAAGCCTTCTAGAGTATAAAAAAACTTTTTGAACAAAAAATTTATAGGAATCTTGTAGAGAAGTTTCTTATATTGAGATTTATTTGTGATGATAAGAACTAAAAGAATAACTAGATAATGAATAGTAATTATAATGAATAGTAAGTAAGGATTCTTTTGAACAATAGATGTCTTTCACATCCAACTAGAACAATGAGTAACCTCTTTATTTTGAAATGGCAGTTCCAAAAAAACGCACTTCTAGATCAAAAAAGCGTATTCGTCAAAATATTTGGAAAAGGAAGGGATATTCATTGGCGGTAAAAGCTTTGTCATTAGGAAAATCTCTTTCTACCGGCAAATCAAAAAGTTTTTTTATGCGACGAGCAAATAAGTCGTAAGACTCGGAATTTACATTGACGTTAAAATTAACTCATTTCAGTCTTACTCTCAAATTTTCAATTACACCTCTCTATTCGTTTGAACCAATCCATATGAAATAGACTCTGTTTTGATGTTCATATGTAAAAATAGAACATTAAGAATTTGAAAATTTCGAAAATTCTAAGAAAAAATACACTAAGAAAAACCAAGGTTTTACCTTTTTTTAGGACTCTATTTTTCATTTTGTTGGTGGGGAGTCTTATTTTCCCCATCGACATTTTTGTCATAATTTAAATGTTAATAATATGTTTTCTTTATCGATATATCTAAAGAATATTGAAAGAAGATCAGAAATAAGATCTTTAGTTCAAATTAACGAGAGAAACTCATTGATTCAATTTTGAAAACTTGTATAACTTTCTGACTTCGGCTTTCTCGGAATGACAATAGAGTTCTCAGATCTTTTTTGATTTCAGTTCAACCAATAAAAGACGAAAACTCTCAGAATATTATATACAAACAATGTCTTACTTTAGAAAAATTCAAAAAAGGTTTCTTTTATGTTCCGCGAGCAAATTCATTTAGTTGTTTTAAATTTATGAAATAAGTTAAAGGGGAACTAATTGTTATTGAAAAATTTTTTCAGTGAAGTGACACTGTCAATCTTGACAATTCAATATAAAAAGCCTATTATTGGTTCGAACAAGCCGCTATGGTGAAATTGGTAGACACGCTGCTCTTAGGAAGCAGTGCGAGAGCATCTCGGTTCGAGTCCGAGTAGCGGCATGCCGTCTTCGAAACACCAGACAATAGATCTTATAATGAAAAATGAATTAAATTCCCGCTTTTCATTTATACTTAAATTAAGGGATTACTCTTTTTTTTTATGATATTTTCAACCTTAGAGCATATATTAAATCATATTTCCTTTTCAATTGTTTCAATTGTCATTTCAATTTGGTTTTTCAACCTATTGGTCACTGAACTCATAAAACCATATGAGTTATCAGAAAAAAGCATGATACCGACCTTTTTGTGTTTAACAGGATTATTAGTTACTCGTTGGATTTATTCCGGTCATTTTCCACTAAGTGATTTATACGAATCATTAATCTTTCTTTCGTGGAGTTTCTCCCTTATTCATATAGTCGCCTATTTCAAAAAAAATAAAAATCTAAGTGCAATAACCGCCTCGAGTACTATTTTTACCCAAGGCTTTGCGACTTCAAGTCTTTTAAATGAAATACAGAAACCTGCAATATTAGTCCCTGCGCTCCAATCTGAGTGGTTAATAATGCACGTAAGTATGATGATAGTGAGCTATGCCGCTCTTCTATGTGGATCATTATTATCCGCTGCACTTCTAGTCTTTATATTTCGAAAGAAAAGTAATCGGTTTTTAAAATCATTTTCATTTAAGGAAATCCAAGATAGCTATCACAGAAGTACTAATACTTCTTTTGTTTCTGGTAAGAATTATTACAAGAGCCAATTAATTCAACAATTGGATTTTTGGAGTTATCGTGTGATTAGTCTAGGATTTCTTTTTTTAACTACGGGTATCATTTCAGGAGCAGTCTGGGCGAATGAAGCGTGGGGATCATATTGGAGTTGGGACCCAAAAGAAATTTGGGCCTTTATTACTTGGATGATATTCGCTATTTATTTACATATTCGAACAAATAAGAATTTCCCGGGTAAAAATTCCGCACTGGTGGCGGTTCTAGGTTTTCTGATAATTTGGATATGCTATTTTGGCGTTAATCTATTAGGAATAGGGCTACATAGTTATGGTTCATTTACATTTCCGTCTAGCTAAGGAAGCTTCTTACGAATACAAATTAACTCGAGCTATCTATAACTTTGGAACGAACTGCGTGAATCCAGTACCAATAGTTTAGTGATTCGCGCGGTTCTCACAAAGACCGCGCATATCAGGTTAAATTGAAAATTCATTTTTCACTTTATTTTAAATAATAGAAAAAATCATTCTTTTGTCTATTTTACAACAAGTTTTAAAAAATTATCTAATTTTATCTTTGAGAAAAAATTTCTATAAAAAACTAGATAAAAGAACTTCAACCTTCTCAACTGAGAGTGACAGAACAAAATCCGGGTAGATTCCAAGTCCTATTATGGGTAGAAAGATAGCGATTGAAACAAACAACTCGCGCGGTCCAAAATCAAAAAGATAAGAAGTAGGGGCATTAAATAACTTGGATCCATAGAACATCTGGCGTGACATAGATAATGAATAAATGGGCGTTAATATCATTCCAATTGCTATTATAAAAGTCAGTAGAATTTTTGACATCAAAAGATATTTTTGACTGCTAATTAGTCCCCACAATACAATTAATTCTGCAACAAAACCACTCATACCTGGTAATCCGAGGGAGCCCATAGAAAAGCTACTAAACAGCGTAAATATTTTTGGCATTGGGATAGCTACCCCACCCATTTCGTCGAGATAAACAAGACGTATTCTATCATAACTTGTTCCTGCCAAGAAAAAAAAGGCCGCCCCAATAAATCCGTGAGAAATTATTTGTAAAATGGCTCCATTGAGTCCTGCATCAGTTATAGAACCAATTCCTATAAGTATGAAACCCATATGCGAGACAGAAGAATAGGCTATTCTTTTTTTAAAATTACGTTGGCCGGAAGAAGCTAAAGCTGCATAGATTATTTGTATTGTGCCTATTATCATCAACCAGGGAGAAAAAATAGAATGAGCATGAGGTAATAATTCCATATTAATCCGAATCAATCCATATGCCCCCATTTTTAATAAGATTCCAGCTAAAAGCATACAAGTACTGTAATGAGCTTCGCCGTGGGTATCAGGTAACCATGTATGGAAAGGTAGAATTGGCGATTTGACAGCAAACGAAATAAAAAATCCGATATAAAATATTATTTCCAAGCCCACAGGATATGGTCGATTAATTGATGTTTCAAAATCTAATGTTGGTTCATTAGAACCATATAAACCAAGACCCATAACTCCCATTAATAGAAAAACAGAACCTCCTGCCGTGTACAAAATAAATTTAGTTGCCGAGTACATCCGTTTCTTTCCTCCCCACATGGATAGAAGAAGATAAACCGGAATTAATTCTAACTCCCACATAAGGAAAAAAAGAAAAAGATCCTGAGAAGAAAATGGCCCTATTTGAGCGCTATACATTGCTAATAGCAAAAAATGGAATAATCGAGAATCCCGAGTAAGAGGCCAGGCTGCTAACGTAGCTAAAGTAGTGATAAATCCCGTTAGTAAAATAGGTCCTATAGAAAGTCCGTCTATTCCTAATTTCCAATGGAAATTAAAAAAATGAATCCATTTATAATCTTCCACTAGTTGGATTAATGGATCATCTGATTGGAAATGATAATGGAATACATAGGTTAGTAGAAGGAGCTCTAAA